GCGATTAGATTCGAATCCATATTATTTAAGAATCGATTATAATAAGATATATGATCGATCATATACTTGACAATTCCTATATAAAAAGTTTAGATTCTTTTTTTTTTAAAAAAAGAAATCGAATTGATTCTAATAAGATATATCATCGATCATATAGTTGACAATTTCTATCTAAAAAGTTTAGATTCTTTTTTTATAAAAAAAGAATCGAATTGATTCTAATAAGATATATCATCGATCATATACTTGACAATCACTATATATTCAAGTTAGAATATATTCTTTTCAATAAAAAATATTTTAAGTGGATTGGAGGACCACTATGAAATTTTCGTTATACAAGGGCGTATTTACAAATACGCCCAATCTCACGGATTTTTCTTTTTCTGGCTTTTTTCTGTTTTTCCGTATATTGTGGGTTTCACTAAAGAAAACAATTTGCCGTCTTATTGTGTTCGGGAAAGAGGATCCACGATATATCCATCTTCCGCAAATTAGGCTTATCTAAAGAGTAGCTGATGTACTTATTAAAAAAGAAGAACTAATTTCTATTAATCCATTAATAATAGTGGTAATCTACGATCGCGAGTACCTCCTAGAAATGGAAGATTTGGACAAGAAAGAAAAAGAAGAAATTTTCAGAAAAATAGACGAATTTATTAATAATTCATGGGCTTTAACGGCCTTATTCTATTGTAACTTTGATAAACTGAACCTGAAACCATGGTGGTATAGGTTGATAGTCTATATCTCTAGAAAAAGAAAAGACCCGGCTTTTTTCTTTATTTCAGAATTGAAGTTATCTACCCGAATAACTCGTTTTTTCATGGAAGAAAGATCTATACTATCGAGGATCTTCTAATCATTATAAAAATACTCACAGTTCCAAGTGGAAGAGACTTCTACAATCAGAAGATTTCGAATATTTGGCATATTTCGATTTCCTCGAGATCTATGGAACCATACACTATTTTCTTCATTGTTAAAGACAGACAGTCTCCGGGCGCTTCATATTCGCCCCCGTATACAGGTGGAATGAGAGAGAATTTCGAATCCGCTATATGCGAACAAAAAAGCTATAAGTCGGGTCACAAGTAAGTCAGAATATTCATTACAATATTCTGCCGAATCCATTTCTTTTTCTAGGCCTGCCACTTTATCTTTTCTTTTTTAATGCGGTCTGATTTCTCATGTTACGGCTTAGTATTATGTCTTTCAATTATTCGTTTCATGTTAGTAAGTATTTACACACTTTACTTTTAAAAAGAAATTTTCGTGAATCCAAAAAGAACCCTTCCTATTCTATGCAAAACAAAAATTTACTTTATCTTTATTTAACTAATACTTATGCGACTAAATTCAAATTCAGTGCCATTGATAAGACCGCGCTTGGTAATTTCTTTACCATGGCTCCCTTTCCTCGTTTTCTATTTTATTAGGTTACAAAAAACGTATTAAATCGAGGGATACAAGAATCTCCGCGAATTTCGATAATTGGATATGCCTTAGATAATTGGGATAATGGCGAGGGTGGGATGCCCAGGAAGACCCTAGGTGGGATGACTGTGGGCATGCCGTGATGACGATGATCATGAAAGTCAAAATGAAAAAAAAAAATGATAAAAGTGATAATAATCCTGGTGGATTCCACAAATATAGGCATTTGTGGGTTCAATGCGACGTTTGTTATGGTTTAAATTATAAGCCGCTTTTTAATTCAAAAATGTATTTGTGAATGTTGCGAATATCATTGGAAATGAATAGTTCGGATAGAATTGACCTTTTGATTGATCCAGACACTTGGGTTCCTATGGATGAAGACATGGTCTCTCTGCCATTGAATGGGATTTCGAAGAAAAAGAGACCTTTGAACTGGACCTCAGTGAATGGGAAGCTGAACTCAAAAAAGTGTACATAGAACTAGAATAACGAATACAATTAAAAAAAAATAAAATAAAAACAGGGGGAAAAAGGTTATGAAAATTTTAATGAATATTGTAGTTAAAAACAGATGTATGCAACTTTTAGTTAAAAACAGAGGGAAACCCAAATGCAACTTTTAGTTTTACAAAGGTATAAATTCCGTGTAGAAAGATCTCTTTAAAAACACGGCAAGTCTCGCACATTTGACTCTTGTGGCTTTTTTATGTCTTTTATGTATAAACTGGGTTTCACTAAAGAAAAAAGTTTGCCGTCTTCTTTTTTTCGAGAAAGGGGATCCACGATATATGTCTGTCTTCAAATTCGGCTTATCTAAAAGAGTAGTTGATGTACTTTTTGATGAAGAAAGGCTTATTCGTATTAATAGATTAGTAATAATGGTAATCTACGCTCGTAAAGACTTACTAGAAATAAAAGGTTTGGACGAGAAAGAGAAAAAAGAAATTATCATAAAAATAGAAGAATTTGTTAATAATTCGTGGGCTTTAACGGCCTTATTCTATTGTAACTTTGATAAACTGAAAGTGAAACCATGGTGGTGTAGATTGATAGTCTATATCTCTAGAAAAAGAAAAGACCCGGCTTTTTTCTTTATTTCAGAATTGAGGTTATCTACCCGAATAACTAGTTTTCCTTATGGAAGAAGATATCTATACTATAGAGGATCTTCTAATCATTATAAGGGATACTCACAGTTTTCGGTGGAGTACACTTGTAAAATCAAAAGAGTTGGCATATATAGATTTAATCGAGATCTATACAACTCTACACAATTTTCTTCATTGTTAAAGACAGACAGTCTCCGGGCGCTTCATATTCGCCCGGGTACAGGTGGAATGAAAGAGAATTTCGAATCCCGCTTTTATGCGAACAAAAAGCTATAAGTCGGGTCAAGTAAGTCAGAATATTCATTACAATATTCTGCTGAATCCATTTCTTTTTCTAGGCCTGCCACCTTATCTTTTCTTTTTAATGCGGTCTGATTTCTCATGTTTACGGCTTAGTATTTAGTATTATGTCTTTTAATTATTTGTTTCATGTTAGTAAGTATTTATTTATACTTTACTTTAAAAAATAAAATTTTCGTGAATCCAAAAAGAACCCTTCCTATTCTATGCAAAACAAAAATTCACTTTATCTTTATTTAACTAATACTTATGCGAATAAATTCAAATTCAGTACCATTGATAAGACCGCGCTTGGTAATTTCTTTACCATGGCTCCCTTCCCTCGTTTTTCTATTTTATTAGGTTGCAAAAAACGTATGAAATCGAGGGATACAAGAATCTCCGTGAATTTAGATAATTGGGATAGTGAATTTAGATAATTGGGATAATTCCGAAGGGTGGGATGCCCAGGAAGACCCTAGGTGGGATGACTGTGGGTGTCATGCCGGTGATGACAATGATCATGAAAGTAAAAATGAAAAAGAAAATGATAAAGAAAGTGATAATAATCCTGGTGGATTCCACAAATATAGGCATTTGTGGGTTCAATGCGACGTTTGTTATGGTTTAAATTATAAGCCACTTTTTAATTCAAAAATGTATATTTGTGAATGTTGCGACTATCATGTGGAAATGAATAGTTCGGATAGAATTGACCTTTTGATTGATCCAGACACTTGGGTTCCTATGGATGAAGACATGGTCTCTCTGGCCATTGAATGGGATTTCGAAGAAAAAGAGGAGCCTTTTGAACTGGACCTCAGTGAATGGGAAGCTGAACTCCAAAAAGTGTACATAGAACTAGAATTACGAATACAATTAAAAAAAGAAAAAGAAAAGGCTGATCAAGAGCGTCTCGATTCAGAAGAAAAAGAGAAGACTGATCAAGATCGTCTCGATTCAGAAAAACAAGATCTTCTCTATTCAGAAGAAGACGACCAGACTTATCTAGATCGTCTCGATTTAGAAGAAGAAGAGAAGATCTCTTCCGAAGAAAAAGAGAAGACTGATCAAGATCTTCTCGATTCAGAAAAAGACGAACAGACTTATCTAGATCGTCTCGATTTTAGAAGAAGAAGAGAAAATATCTTCCGAAGAAAAAGAGAAGACTGATCAAGATCGTCTCGATTCAGAAGAAGACGACCAGACTTATCAAGAGCGTCTCAATTCTAATCAAAGCGAGACAGGATTACCGGAGGCTATTCAAACAGGCATAGGCGAACTAAATGGTCTTCCCTTAGCACTTGGAGTTCTGGATTTTCAGTTTATAGCGGGGACTATGGGATCCGCAGTCGGAGAAAAAATTACGCGTTTGATCGAGTATGCTACCCGAGAATTTCTACCTCTTATTATAGTGTGTGCTTCTGGGGGTGCACGTATCCACGAAGGAAGTTTCAGCTTGATGCAAATGGGTAAAATAGCTTGTGCGTTATATAATTATCAATTAGATGCCAAACGATTTTATATATCAATCCTCGCATCTCCTACTACTGGTGGGGTAACAGCTAGTTTTGGTATGTTGGGGAAGGTCGTTATTGCCGAACCCGAGGCCACCATTGCATTTGCGGGTAAAAGAGTAATTGAACAAACGTTGAATATAGAAGTCCCTGAAGGTGTCCAACAGACCGAATTTTTATTCACGCAGGGAGCATTCGATCTAATCCTCCCACGTTTTTATTTAAAAAGAATTCTCCATTTGATATATCTGTTAAACAATTACACTCTTTTCTTTGTTTGATTGAATTGATGAATTGGATTCAACCAAGTCAACAAGTAATTGGTAAAATTCCTTAAAAAAAAAAAAAAATTAAAGAAATTCTAAATATATTATATATAGAAGAAAAAGAAAGAAGAAAAACTTGGTGCCGGCATCTACCACTATACCCGCAATGATCACCATCCCGGGCAATCGAACCATTATTTGTTTAAGAAATTGTTTGAACGAATCTGAGGGCAATCCTGAAGATTCAGAAAATGAATAAAATGATTCCGAAAAATTCATATTCCTATTTTTTCCCCCCTAAAAAAAAATCATAGGATATTTTATATGAAAGAACACAACTGGGATGTTTCTTTCGAAAAATTGAAAAAAATGTTAGATCGTTTCGAAAA